TTTCCGGAGAAATACGATCGGAGGGGGCTAATTCGAATCCTTCAGGTAAAATAAGAACAGCCCCCACATTCAAAGATCCCCGTTTCCCATTAGAAAGAACCTGTTTCAGTTGGATATCATAGGGAATTCTAACAACTGCCTCAAATACAGTATCCGGAAGTACCGCTTGTGGAACCTCAATATCCACGGGCTTATTGGCTAAATGACAATTGGCGCATACAATACGCCCAGTAGCTTCTCGTGGATTCTCATAACCCTGTTGTGCAAAAATGGGATATGCGTGTGAAATAGATGTCCAAGTTATTACATATATAAATATAATGACCGATACGAAAATGGATCGAGTCATCTGTTCCTTTATCCAAGAAAAGATATTTCTATTTTGCATGGTCCAATCATTGATCCCGAAAATTTCTACAATAAATTGGGTAGGTTGCTAGTAGAGTTCCCTATCCACGATTCTGCTATTTTACTGGGATCCAGGAGTCATGTCCCGGATCGGTAGAAACTTAAAAAATAAGTAACATTTTGAATGGTTTGTTTATGTACGAAGTAAAAAAAACATTATGATTAGATTTATATCAGTAGATCATTTTTAGTCATTCATTGAATGATAAATGACTACAAGTGACGGAGATACACGATTTAAATAACGGAAGATCCAATATTTCAAAATTGTATCTAGAATGACTGGAAAGGTGGAAACAAGACCAGATATAATTTGATTATTATGATAAAATCCAAAATCCTTGTAGACAGAACCAATCATTAGTTCCCAACCATGAGGCGAGTGGAATCCAATACATAAATCCGTTAATAAAAGAATAGAAAAAGCTTTTATTGTGTCGCTTAAGTTATAGATAAATTTCCGAACCCAAGAATTAATAATACCAAGTTCTTCATTACCCAGAATAGAATAACCACTTAGAATAGCGAAGCTTATTATATTTGTCGAAAAATGTAAAATGGTATGGATATGATCCTCATTGTACATTTTGACCAATTGGATCGTTTCTTTGTGTATTCCTATATGAAGCTTTTGTATATGTGTATCGGGGTACTCCTTTATCATTTCGTCCAAAAGGAAGAGTTCTTCTAATTCTATGAATTTTTCCAGAACGTTCTTTTCTTGAATATTATTCAAAAAAACTTCGGATTGCCCAGCATTCCACCAATTAGTAACCAAAGATTCCATACTTTTATTAAATGAGAAAGAAATCCACCAGGGCAAAAAAACTATAGATGTAAGATATAGAAGGGGGTTGAATGCTTTCTTTTTTGGCATTTTGAATCTGTGAATTGTTAATGAAACCACCTCATTCCTCGATTCTATCCAATCTGATATTTCCATGAAACATGAGTTCTATAACAAACAGGGTATTGAATCCACAGACCCCCTTTATTTTATTTAATTTAAATTGAATTAATTTAATTATTTAATTAAAGGGCTAATCCTTAGATCTGGAAACAATATTTTTTTTATTATGTCTTCATTCGAAGCAATTGTATCCTTTCGCTGAATGCCCTAACGAGCCACTTCAAGTCAAGAAATGCATATTTTTCGAATTTCGAGACAAAACAAAAACAGAATTGAATTACAAGATATGATCCATCTATATCTAACATATCAATTAAAAAATATTGGACCCCAAAAATATGAAGTATATATATAGTCTTAGTTTTTCGGATATATATGATGAATCCATACTTAGTATACTTGTTACGAGTATGAAAAAATGGAGTTGATTTCCATATACAATCTATCAAAAACTTTTGGTGGAAAAAGCGCTTTGTTTTCTGTTTTCTGGTTGTTTCACACGCGTCTGCTTTTGCTCGAATGAGCGACCTGAAAAAACAAAACAGAACTCAATGCTGCGAAAGCATTCATTCTTCAATTCATTTCAAAATACTTCAATTGGTACGCGCAAAAAATAGGCCAATTCCGCAGCCTTTTGTTCAATTTCTCGTGGAGTCAAATTCTCATCAGTACGAGTCAAAGGAATGGCACCCTGGCCTCTGATTTCCATATAAAGTACACGCCGGGAATAAATACCTTCTTTAACCTCTATTCTAATCGACTGAATATCTCTCATAAGGAATCGAAGAAAGATTCGACGATTTCTTCCAGGGAATCCCCACCGAAAAATACACACTATTCCTTTTTTTCTATCGAATCTATCATAACCACTACCCACATTCCACGAAATTGTGCACCACAAATAGGAGCTAATGAACATACCCGCGATCCCATAGAAAGACATCACGATCCCTTGTGGGAAAAAAAGGATTTGCTGAGAAGGAAATAAGGATATCAGATTCCTACCAAGGTAACTAGAAGTTCCAACCAATAAGAATCCCAGTGAACCTAAAAAAAGGATACAGGCCCAACATAAATTACTTGTTTTTCGAGACCCCATTATAAGTTCTATCCATATATGTTCTGATCGCCAGTTCATACTAGATCCAGTTGTTTAATTTTATTGAAATTTAGAGAATAACAAAAATTTTACTTTCTTTTTTTGTTCCTGAAGCAACTCTTATCAACTAGCACTCTTATTATGATGTGAACCATTAGGAGTAATTCATCGAATCGCTTAGATATAAAAAAGGATCCCCCTCATATAATCCCACTATAGATATCTACATACATAGAGATATTTTGACTTTCCATTTCATACATCTGCGGACCCCCTTTTGAATATATAATCTATTTATCCCCATATATCATCCCATGATGTTTCCACGCGCATAATAGCTCTTTCATTTGTGTTCGGAAGAATCCACATGTTGTATCCTATGTCCACTAAATAGATAGATAAATTTAAATAGATATAGATATCTGTATTATGACCCAAGTCCGAGTCTTGAAAAAAAAAAAATGAACGAGATTTGGTCCCGTCGAATCTAGATAATCTTGTTTTTTTGAACATGAAGAGATAGGGAAGCCATTGCAATTGCTGGAAATACTAGACCCACTAAAGGCACAAAAAAAGAGGGTAAGTTGAAAGTTGTCATAGAATGGATACCTCGATTTAATATTTTGTACCTGTTATAAAGATATCTTATGATAAGTATATCTATTATCAGTATATAATAATAGGTACAAGAAACGTAGAACTAAATAAGTGTACCTATTCACTTTTATATAATATATATTTATTATTATTGTTCTCTTATACTTATCTTCTAATAAATACCAAAAAAGGTTCTTACTTGGAGAATAATTATATCTATAATAAATACGTAATGTAATAAAATAACATGAATTTTTCCTAATTTAGGAGAAAAATTCGCTCTTTTATCCTATTGATAGAGCCTTCCCGATTACTAATCATGCATTATATAGGTAGAAATAAAATGGATCTGTAGCAAATAAGAAAAGTGATTATCAACAACTTATGATCCGTTATACAATTGTATTTTATAACCTCAAGTAAAACTCCGTGCTTATTATTTTTTATTTTCACTTTGATTACCATAAACTAAATAAAATGGAAACTAAATACTTGTAAACTTCAAATAAAAAAAACAGAATTAAATGATCTACTTGATTCAATTTTGATTCAAAGGACAGAAACCGTGAAGCTGAAATAACTCACTCAGAACACCCTTTAAAGGATTACGTGGTACGATTGGGTCGAATAAGCCCTTATGGAATAAATACTCAGCTTCTTGTGACCCATCAGGTACTGTCTTATTCAATGTTTGTTCAATTACTCTTTTACCTGCAAATGCAATGTAAGCATTAGGTTCGGCAATAATGATATCTCCTAACATACCAAAACTGGCAGTCACCCCACCGGTTGTAGGAGATGTAAGGATTGATACGTAGAATAACTTTTTATTTGATTGATAATCATATAAAGCTGAAGATATTTTAGCCATTTGCATCAAGCTCAAACTTCCTTCTTGCATGCGGGCTCCCCCCGAAGCACACACTATAATAAGGGGTAGAGAGCTATTAGTAGCATATTCGATCAAACGGGTGATTTTCTCGCCTACTACGGATCCCATACTGCCCCCCATAAACTGAAAATCCATAATCCCAATTGCGATGGAAATACCGTTTAATTGACCTATGCCTGTTTGAACAGCCTCAGTTAACCCTGTCTTTTTTTGATAAGAATCAATACGATCTTTATAAGGCTCCTGCTCCGAATGAAATTCAATGGGGTCCACCGAAACCATGTCCTCATCCATAGCATACCAAGTGCCTGGATCAATCAAAAGTTCGATTCTTTCTGAACTACTCATTTTCAAATGATATCCACATTGTTCACAAATATTCTGTTTTAACCTAAAAAATTTCTTATAATTTAATCCATAACAATTTTCGCATTGAACCCACAAATTCCTGTATTTTTTACTTATATCGAGATCACTTCCACTTGCGCTAGTTTGTATACTGATGAAACTATCACTGTCAATACTATTTACGCTTTCACTACAAATGTAACTATAAATGTAATTCTTACTGTAATTGTCACTACCGCTTGAAATGTAACTATCAATATGGATTTCAGAACGAAGATAACTCTCAATGCAACTAGTAATGTGATTATTCCAACTATATTGAGTATCATACATGTAACGATTGTAGTAGTGATTGTCACTCTTAGGTCCATCATTCGGATAACTATAATTTAGGCAACTAGAAAAAAAACCGCCCAATTCACTCAAAAAAGAACGATCGTCTTCAACCTCAAAAATAAAATTTTCAATATCCAAATATATGGAATAATTTTCACCATTACTATCCTTAACTAAAAAAGTGTCATCACAGATCAAACTCCGAATGTTGCTGACACCAAATAAAGGATCAATATTATTAGAGCTGTCACTATCAATCCAACCATGAATCATGTTATTTATAACAGGGTCTTCACCCCCATTTGTATTTCCAACGGGTCGAATACCCTCTAGTGATTTACTTAACCCGCACCCGTGTTCTAACTCCTCCTTAAACAACATCGAATTGAACCGCCATTTTTCCATAGAGC